CAAGTGTACCCATTCCAAATTTCATTCGGATCAAATGATCCGCAGCCGCCAATATATCTCGTGGTAACAAAAATGTAATGTTCTGAGGTATATCAAGATTAAGTCTACGGTTCATATTTCGTCGACCAATCCTTCCTAATTCACATCTTTGTTGAAAAAATTTTTTTTGTAATTCCTTACACAAGGACTCCGAAAATACCGGATCCCCGCCTACACAAGCAAATTGTTGATAAAACTCCAAAATTGCATTTTCCTTTGATCCAATTTTTTTTTTATCCTTATCATTCGGGAAAGACAAGAAAATTTCAGGGTAGCAAACATTATCTAGAATTTCTCTTAGATTCGAACCCATAGCTGATGATGGAACTAGAATAGATATTTTTTGTTTCCTACTCACACGCGCCCATATCCTTGCTTTTCTATCAATCTCTAATTCTGGTCTTCCACCCCAATCTGATATTATGGTACCGGTATAGACCGAAATTCCGTTATGATCCAACTCTGAACGGTAATAAATACCCGGTCTTTGCAATATTTGATTGATCACAATTCTGTATATTCCATTAACTATAGAAGTTCCCAGGGAATTCATTAGAGGAATTTTTCCAATAAATATGGTTTGTTCTTGCGTATCCCTACCGTTTTTCCAAATTAATCCCGCGGGCACATATAATTCAGAAGAGTATGTGAGTGATTCATACACGGCATCTCTTTCTTTTATCAAGGGTTCTACTAATTGATAAGTTTCCACAAATAATTGAAATTCAATTTCTTGATCTGTATCTTCAATTTTTGGAAACTTATCAAGTTCTTCCGTCAATCCCTGATCAATGAATCTACAAAATCCCTCAAATTGTATCTGACTAAACCCAGGTATTGTAGACATTCCCTCATTTCCATCCCGGAGCATTTTTAGTTTCCCATTTATCGAAAAAATCCCATTCATTTTCCAATGCTCATTTCATTCTTCATCGAACCATATAGATTGATCTAGTAATGAAATGATGTGGATTGATCTAACAATGATGGAATTCTATTTTGTTTACTGAATCACATGAAATTTGATCTAACTCCATATCATAGATGTAATCTATGAAATACGTATGAGCGGAGAAATAAAGAGAATTTTCTACTCAAAAAAATGAGAATTTGCAACAAATACAAATGGAAATAAATTCATAAAACATTCCTAGAAACAAATTTATGACGTTTAGACTTATGGAGTCTTGTATAGAATATCAAATAGAATATCAAAAAAGTGATCCAATTTATACCTATTACTATGATATTAGGATCCGCGGATTGGGTACTAGAAAAGTAAATGGATTCAGGATTTTATCTGTTTTTTCTCTATGAATGAGATAAAGACAGAAAGGAGCCTTATACAGTTTACCCTTTTTGAGCACTTAACTTTTCAGTGTTCAAAAAGTATTCGCATATCACTTATCCCAGTTCCACTTGGGGTAGGTCGGGTCCGTGCTATGCTATATCATAATTTCTATTTGATATTAAATAAATATATTCAATGAATAATTGAAGCACGCTAATTACCTTAATTCCTTGTGGGCATCTCATATATAAATAAGATCCCAGATTAGGTATATCTGTGTAACAATTTTTGTTCTGGGGTTTACATATATACATAATTGTTGTTATACTTGAAATTGAAAAGGATTTATTCTTGAAAATTCTTGAGACTGATTAGTTGTGTATCAATTGCGTTTTCTTAGGCCATTAAGGAAACACAATTTGAAATCTAAGAAAGAACTTTTCATGAATTAACAGTCAACAGTTAACGGGTCAAATTTTATTTGGACTTAATTTTTTATTGTGTGACTCCAATTTTTCTTTCAATAAAAAAAAGGATAGAAATTCCATTTTTAGGCGTTGTGTGTTTTGATAATTGTTTGAGATACTATAAAGAGAAGGGCTCGGCTCCAATCAAAAAAGGGAGGGTTTTTAGTTAAGGAATATTTCCATCTATTTTTCTCGTTTTGGCGGCATGGCCGAGTGGTAAGGCGGGGGACTGCAAATCCTTTTTCCCCAGTTCAAATCCGGGTGTCGCCTGATCAATAAAAACCCGAAAACCCTTTGCTTGCTGATATAATATAAGTCGCCGAATCCTTGCATAGCATAAGAAGAAAGAGGAAAAGGGCTCGAGAACTCCCGATACTTGCTTGATTTTAAGAAGCTGGAGATAAAAAAACTGTCAATCCTTGCGCCTCGGATGATTTTAGGAAGGACTATCAAGACTTCCAGTACTAATGTACTGTCTAATCACCGATTCTTGAATTATATATATAGTTGAGTGGGGAATTGTTAGTTGTTGAAAAGATGTAAGATGCTTTGTATACATACTCGCGAGAATTTATGCGTGCTTAGATATTCAATCAATATTGGATGAATAACTGGCTTCGTTCAGAATCTCTTTTTGACTCTGTGCCATTGATTCCATATTATTAGTAATCAATAATGAAAGAGTTTCTTCATATTCGGGGGCATAATTCACATGGATATAGTAAGTCTTGCTTGGGCTGCTTTAATGGTAGTCTTTACATTTTCCCTTTCACTTGTAGTATGGGGAAGAAGTGGACTCTAGGGCTAGGGTAATTACTAATTGAATTGAGTTGAGTAATCAAACTATATTAATAGTTTCATAATCCTTCTGCAAAGCGTTTTTCTTTCAAATATCTTCATTTTTAAATTCGACTGGAATCCAGTAAAGTAATGTAATAGATGACGAATAACCTTTCAATCAAACAAAACAAATAGTTAAATTAAATGATTCCCATCTTCGTATTTTTGAAACTAAACTGAATACGCATGATATGCAATTTTTTCCAACCAAATTGAAATAGAGTATTTAGATGAACTAGCTCTTAACAGAATTATATATAAATATTACAATGAGGAGCAACCGACCCCTTTTTATTTGTTTCTCGCTTTACTGTTCAAAGAGGAAGTCAATCTGTTATTATGTAGATACGTATTTTATAAGATAAGAGTAAAGGTGGGCATTCAATTATATCATATTGATCGAAATCGGTCTAAACAAAATGGATGTACCAAAGTAAAGAACTCGAATTGGGGTACTATGTATATTACACATATGGGAGTTATATGTACATATATCAATATACAGATTACGGAGTAATCTACATTAAGCCATCTTTCTTTATACAGTCCATTATTATTTTATATAATAATGTATAGTAGAATTATACACTAATAGATAGTATGGTAGAAAGGTTCCTATATTCCTTTCTACCATACTATCAAATCTCATATACGTCTGATTTTAATTCGCTCATTTTATTTAAGACGTGGAATTTGAATCCCTTTCATTTCTTCCATTATTGATAAGAACTAAGAAGTCAAGCTTGACTCAAATTAATCGTTTTGACTGACCGTTTTTACGTAAATGATAAGTAAAAAAGCAGTAGGAACTAGAATGAACAGTGCAGTAGCAATAAATGCGAGAATATTTACTTCCATAATTTCATCGTTTTTTTACTTCATAATTAATAACTCGGGATCTGATCCCATAGAGATTCTAAATCTTTATCCTGTAAATTCAATGGGAGAAATACATCCCGATGATATTGAATCGGATCAATATCATTGAATAACAATATCTGAGCTATCAAATCTATTCATCATCGAGAATGGAATAGTATAACATAGGAAGATCTTTTATCCATACGGAATAAAAACCTAAAATGGGATTCCTGATCCAATTTAGAATCTCATTGAATTATTATTCTTTATTTTATCCATTCGTTATTTTCTATAACCTACCGTCTTATTGATAGAATCATATATATAATAAAGGATCATCTGGCCCATCTTCCGCTTCCATTGGTCAAAAACCCAACCCCAATACAATAGTAGAAGTCAAATGGAAAAAATGAAGAAGAAAAGATCGAATATTTTGATAAATTTTAAAATAAAAAATGAACTCTTTTTTTTTTTAATTTGTTCTTTCTTCGATAAGACCTTCCCCGGAAATAAAAAAAGATTACTCATTCCCTCACTAAGAGAAGAGAGGGTCTATCTTTTCTTTGTTTGCTCTTCCTTTTCTTAATTACTTAAATTACTTAATTTAAATATTCCTTTCTTTCCTTGAACCGGCCCTGGTACACATATATCCAAAATGAAGTATGTAGTTTGAATGATATAAATAGATTGTTTCCTATTAGGAATTTAAGTTATCAAAAATTGGAGCTAGAAAGAGGCTTTAATATGAAAAAAAAAAAGTATTTTATCGAGGTAACTATGTGATGTGAAAAGTGCATTTTTTATCGTACAATAAACAAATCAAAATTTAAGTATTCGATTCCCTTCCACGGGTCAGGAGCAATCGAAAAAAACCAGACAAGGATTTCTTTTAATCCTAACTAAATAGGGTGCTACCCGCAATTGTACCAATTCAATATGCCTATCCCCCTCGGTACTAATTGAAGTAATTGAAATTGTCGCATTGTATTTTCTCAATTCAATACGAAATTAGAAACGGAAAAAAAAAGGACCCTATGGGAATTAGATCCCACTCTATGCCCCTTGACAGAAAATAAAAAATGAATTGATGGAGTCATCGGATACTAGGTCGGGACTGACGGGGCTCGAACCCGCAGCTTCCGCCTTGACAGGGCGGTGCTCTGACCGATTGAACTACAATCCCAGAGAAATAAGGTATACAGCATACATATTATTAATGATTTGATTAAGACTAGTTTAATTTAGAATTGTCGTATTGTAACAGAGAAAGGAGTGATTGGTATATTAATATCCACATAGATATGGACTTTAGTGAGAACGACACGGATCACTAGAAATCCTATTGTCAAATCGTGTTAAATCGATTGATACGAAATCTTTCCAAAAAATATTTTGACTTCTTAATTCTTGTCCTATATTTTCGGATTATGATATGAATCTGGATAATTCATAAAATGAAGATATATCGGAAAAAACAAATAGGATATAAAATTAACCAGACGTTTCCGGCGGACAAATTTCTTATATTATGTAATCTCATGATGGATCGGTGAATTCTTGGGCCGAGCTGGATTTGAACCAGCGTAGACATATTGCCAACGAATTTACAGTCCGTCCCCATTAACCACTCGGGCATCGACCCAGGAAGAATCAAGTCTAGACTTATTGATAATACATGATCAACCTCCTTTCGTAGTACCCTACCCCCAGGGGAAGTCGAATCCCCGCTGCCTCCTTGAAAGAGAGATGTCCTGAACCACTAGACGATGGGGGCATATCTGCGATGCCCAACCGACATCATACTATATATACTCATAGTATGTATAGTTTTTTGTAATTGTCAATACAATGTAATGGTGTGACTAAATACGAATAAGTTTTCCACCTTTCCTTTCGTGATTCCGATAGAATATTTTTTCATTCATGGTTCATGAATGAAAAAAATTCTATATTCTATTTCTATATATAGATTCTATATCATTAGAATGGATAAACATTCCGTTATATATGAAATAATTAATTATAATGTGTTATAATTAATAATTAATGAAGTATAGGATCGCTAGTGATTTGTCCGACAGAAAAGCCATTCTTCAACCTTCACGCATCGATTCACGCATTGTTAAGATGCGATATTCCTATCTTACAGCTAGGAAATTAAGAAACGATAGAAAGTTTCTTTTTTCTAAGAGCAGAGCTTGGATTTCAGGTACGAGTTGAATCTTTTCATTCCATACATTACATGATTTGATCACATATCAAATATCTTGGATCTATTTCAATTTGTGTATTAATCAAACGAATCTCGTTGTGATAGGGGTCAATAAAAGAAAAAAAAGTAATTAGGTTTTAGCCTAGACTGACTAAAAAAAAAAAAAGATATTCCCGAATGAGACACTATGAGCCTACTGTATGCACCTATGTAATGTAATATGTAGGTATATAATATATGTATATGTCTTCACATTGTCTCATTCAGGAATGGAATAAAATAGGCCCTTTTAACTCAGCGGTAGAGTAACGCCATGGTAAGGCGTAAGTCATCGGTTCAAATCCGATAAGGGGCTTTTTCCACAAAACTCTAGTTTCAATCTTCATTTTTAGTGGATAATAGGGATATTTTTTTTATTAGAATGAGTTAATTAACTAATTATCATTATAAATATAATGAGATAGTATAGTGATTATAAAGTGTTCATTATAATGATAAATCACCCCGCTTATTGGGAAGACAACTATGTCACTACAGGCTATATTCTTACTCAACTCAGGTTTCATTATTCCATATTTTTGGTTCGAGGCCATAGATATTCTACCTACTCAACCCCAATAATGAATCGCCAAATATTACACTTTTCCGTTATTCCAATCAAATCCATCATAAATATAAGAAATCAAAAAGGTAAGTGGACCTGACCTATTGAATCATGACTATATCAGCTATTCTGATATTCAAATTTGATAGAGATAGAATTGTAGCCTCGAAATTTTTTTTCATTTCCTTTAGACTACGTGGCAAGAATTTAGAATTTGTCGATATTTCCGATTCAATCTTTTTTGGATCCTCCATAAGAATAAATTATTATTCCGTTCCTCCACTCCTCCACGCGAAACGTTTATTCTGAGTCACAAAATAAGAGACGTCTCTTTTTGAATATCTTTCTTTGATTCAAAAAAAAAAGGATCGGTTGCTTATATATAGATTTTTTTTATCTATCTATAGTTATAAATATAGATAGATCGGGTCGTGGTTTTATGTACCAAATATTTACATATTATATTGATGCATCCTCTATTTTTGTTTCGACAATGGGATGGATAACGAGAACGGATACTAGAAATAGAAAGATATTTGAATTTCCAGTCCACTATCCACTATCACTATCCACTATTCCACTATATAGTATATAGTATTTAATTTACTATTTGATATTGCATATCATATTTCATTTAGAGACAGGGGAAAATAAGGAATTCCCCTCTTTTTCCGACAACAACAAGGTAAAGTAAATAAGCAAATAGTCCATTTTTTGGCTCGAACCATTCAAAAAGATATTTTACTTTGTAGTTTTCGATTCATCTGAAGGAAATATAAAAGAGAAAGAAGACAATAAAATAAAAAAAAAATGAATTAAAATTGAAAAGTCATATCATATATATTATATAGGGTACTGTAGTCGTTTAATATACTATAGAATAGAAATAAGTTGGAAGAATCCATAGAGATATTTATTGATTGATCTTTTCTCAATATCACAAACAAGATCCAAAAATAAGATTAGTTGGTGGAGCGGGTGTAGATAGGAGGAGCAACTGGTGATGGGAGCGGAGATCATTTGTTCAAAGCATAGTTCTTTCAAAAAATTCATCTGAGTTGAGTGATGAGTCATAAGACAATTTAAGATTCAGATAGTTATTAAGAATAAAAGAGGAAAAAATAATAGAATCGAACTCATGGATTTACCTAGGTCGGTTTATGACTCAATAGAAACAAGAAGGATT